TCACCTGCGGCAAAGAATTACGGAAGCTGGTCATTGATGGTGGGAGTTGCATGAATGTGGTTTCAGCCTCTACAGTTGAGATATAGAAGCTTCCTACCGAGCCACATCCACAACCATATCATGTCGCATGGATCAACAAAACTACCATACCGGTAACTCAATGCTGTTTAGTTTCTATTTTCTGGTCATTATAAAGATTATATTTGGTGTGATGTTGTTCCCATGAATGTTACACACATATTATGGGGTCGGCCTTGGCTCTATGATCGTGATGTGTATCATTGTGGTAGAGAGAATACTTCCCATTTTATGTGCAAGGCTAAGGATGTTACTCTCTACCCAAAGAGTACTGAAGAAAATGAATAAATCTAGTGTTTCCGTGAGCAGTAAGCAGCAGATCTCCCCTTCTTTTTGGAAAGCTGGTGGCCGCGTGTGAATTCTTTCAAGACAAGGGGCGGCCTGATTCGACATTGTTGTTTACTCTGATCCGGTCGAGGTGGTTTTCGTTTACCAGCGCGTAGGTGGTATAAGTTCCTATGACCGAGTCTTTCTAGCCCCTGTGAACATAAGTTGTTTAATAGTTGGCATGTTGAATCATATCATATAAATAATGGGCTGGTTTAGATCGATCCTAACCTGATGATGATTCAATTACTCGCCTCCCACTTGCCTTGATATTGATACAATCTTTCTCTCTATTACGCTATTTCTCGGTTAATAACATGGTAATTGCCCCTGCCAGTACCGGAAGTGATAATAAAGGTGGGAATGCTGTCACTAGAACGGACCACACAAATAGGGGTGATCTATGCATAGTCATTCCAGGTCCACGCATGTTGGAGATAGTTGTTATAAAATTGATAGAACCTAAAATGGATGAAACACCAGATAGATGAGGACTAGAAATTGCTGAATCAACTGCTCCTCCAGAATGGCTGGTAATACCACTTAAGGGCGGATAGACCGTCCACCCAGTGCCGCTACCCACTTCTACTAAGGCTGGGCTTAATAGGAGCACGAGACTTGGTGGCAACAACCAGAATGAAATATTATTTAATCGTGGAAATGCCATGTCAGGCGCACCTATCAGAATCGGAACAGACCAATTACCAGATCCACCTATCATCGCCGGCATAACCATAAAAAAGATCATTAAAAAAGCGTGAGCCGTTATTAAAATTAAAACATTATAAAGTTGATGATTCCCACCAAGAATTTGATCGCCGGGTCGTGCTAATTCCATACGAATCAGTACTGAGAAGCATGTGCCCATCACTCCAGCAATGGCACCAAAGATGAAATGAAATATAGAGTCCCTATATCTTTGTGGTTAGTGGAGAACAGCCATCGGACCGGATTTGTCGTAAAATTGAGATTCTTTTGTTTCCTTCCTTATCAGAGAAGGGTCCGAAGGGTCCCTCTTAGGGAGCTGGGGCTTCTTTTTTGAAAAAAGGGGGGCTAATACACAGGGAAGAGGCTTACTAGAAAAAAAAGACTAACTAACTACATAGCTACTTACATAACATAAGAGAATTTCATAAAGTCACTCTCTCCAACCTTTTATATATCCGGCTTTATAAAGTAAATATGAGATTTGCGTTGGTTTTTCCAACGAAACTAAGCACTTTTTTTCTTTATCATTCGGAAGAGCTCTTTTTGTGGTCTCACTTTACCACCATCTGAAATGCGCGATACTTCGATTGGTGGAAGCCAGTCTATGAAGATTCCCCCTTTTCTTACGTGCAATTCCCCTCTTTCGGTAAGCATCCAGTATCTCATCAAATGAACATTGCTCTAAGCTTGTCCTGTAGATTATACGTCGTTTGAAAGCTGCTTCAAGGGTCCAACGAATAGCTAAGGTTTGTTGACGATCCCTGGCTACAATCCCAGGGACATCATAAATAGTACCTGCTCTTCCTACTCTTTCCACTTCGCATATGGGCTTTATATTCTCTAGGGCGTCAACCATAAGTTTGATTACATCGCGTTCAGTTCGAGCGGGGCGATGAAAAGTTTGATAAACAATAGCACGAACTCTTGTTTTTTTACCTTCTTTCATGCGAAAGTTGACCAACTTCTTGATCAATTGTTTTTGCTCACCATCCAAGTCCCCCATATAGCTTAGAATTTCCGAGCAATTGGAAGCCGCTTTCGATGACGAGGCCGAAGAATTTATATTACGCGATCGTTACTGTCCATCTTTATCAGCCAACTCCCCAGTTTCCAACAGTGACTGTCTCTGATCCCTCTATTTCTTCTGAGCAGCAATAGAAGTATAAAGTAAATTGCCCAATGTTTCCAAATTAGTCCAACTTCGTACCTTTCCGGCATAAACCATATATCTCAGAGAGGTCGTATTTCACCAATCTAAGTTTTGCAAAGACTTTCTACATGGGATCGCCTTTGACATCAGTTTGCCACACCTTACTCACAATAGGACTCACAATAGGGTGGAACTCGGGGAGTGGGAGTTCAGTCATGAAGTTGAAAAAGGAAGGAT